CCATGGATAAATCCAAGCGAACTTTTCTTAAATCCAAGCGATCTTTTCGTAAGCGTTTGCCCCCGATCCAATCGGGGGATCGAATTGATTATAAAAACATGAGTTTAATTAGTCGATTTATTAGTGAACAGGGAAAAATATTATCTAGACGAGTAAATAGATTGACCTTGAAACAACAACGATTAATTACTATTGCTATAAAACAAGCTCGTATTTTATCTTTGTTACCTTTTCTTAATAATGAGAAACAATTTGAAAGAACCGAGTCGACCACTAGAACTCCTAGTCTTAGAGCCAGAAAAAGATAGGTTTACTCTTTATTCACTTGAATTCAAATCCCCATCCGAACTCAAACGCGGATTTCTATTTTGTTGGAAAAATCCAAGAATCCGGATTGAATTCTTGTGTCGTAAGAAAAAAAAGAATAATCTGGGAAGAAGAAATTTTTTTAGTGAACGTGTTGATTCATATTTATTTTGACTACTTTATTTTGACTACTTTCTCATATTTATCATATTCTTTCTATTCATTTTTATTCGACCTTCCCGGAGTTCATTCTCCGGGCAACTCCGTTTAACCGGTGGATTCCTTCCAACTTACTTCTTTTATGATCTCATTGGAAATCATATAAAGACAATTCCTATTTGATATAGCTATTTGTGCAAGTATTTTACGATTAAGAAGCAATTGTCTCTTGTACAGATCATTTATGAATCTACTATAACTATAGCATACCCCCCTTTCGCGAATTGCTGCATTTATTCGAGTGATCCACAAACGACGAAAATTGATTTTTTGCCTATCCCTATCCCGATGAGCCGAAACCAAAGCTCTTATTTTTTGTTGAGTAATAGTTCGAGTAAGTCTTGAATGAGCCCCCCGAAAGCTTGATGCAAATAAACGAATTTTTGTTCTACGTCTCCGAGCGATATATCCCCGTCTAATTCTGGTCATTGAATAAATGAAACTTTAACGAATAACTAATCGATTTCCTTTCTTTCAGTTATTCTTTTGCCCCTTTCCTAGTATATGAATAACAAAACGGATTTTTCCAATGTATAAACTAATAATTCCAATGGCTTTGGCTACTATAACCTTCCCAACCACAATTTTTCTTTTTTTCGAGGCATTTCACCTCGAAATACGAAATTGTACTATACTAGGTATTAAAAAAGAAAAGTAATGATAAAGAAATAGTGGATTCCATCGTTTCTATGGTTACTTCTTAAACGGTGAGGTCTTCTCTATACACCGGAGCCTTTACTTCATTTAATCAATGTTATTGCTAACTTGTATAGTTCACATTCTTCGGCTCTACCCATGAATTATCCAGTAATAGGTCTTTCACAACGAGCTCTACCTATACAGTAACGGTATTTAATTATGAAGATTGGCTGGGTAGCTGACCCTGTTAGTCCGTTCTTGCAAGAGGGGTTTATTTTAACTAAGATTTCCTCCGCTTAATGGATAACCATTTGCTACCAATGGAGAATTGCTTCTCATCTTGAATTGAGGTGAGTGGATTTACACCAACAGAAACCATAAATTTCATACACAATAAAAGGGATATCATCGATTTTTAGATAGGAAATGTAGTTCGTTTTTCCGGTCTATCCTATTTGATCATTGATATTCGAACATTGTTCTCTTTCCTTTGTTCTAGTTCATGATCTGAACGAGTCGCACATACACCCTAGTACATGTTCCTCGACGCTGAGGGCATCCCCGAAGCGCGGGGGATTTTGTGACATTTCTAATTGGCTGTCTTGTATTTCTAATAAGTTGTTTAATCGTTGGCATGTTGAATCATATACATAATGGGCTGGTTTAGATCGATCCTAACCGGATGATTATGAATTACTTTTATTCAATAGAATATAGAATAATAAAAAAAGTCATAGAATATTAATATTAAACTCGGCAGGGTGAATTTCAGAATTGACGTGAAATCTAGGCTATTGTCATTCAACCGCTACAAGATCAACAATTCCATAAGCTTGGGCCTCTGTTGCTGACATAAAAACATCTCTTTCCATGTCTTCGGATACAACCCATACGGGTTTGCCCGTTCTTTGTACATAAACCCTTGTCAGGGTTTCACGTAGTTTCAGCAGTTCTCCCACTTCCAGGATGAATTCTCCCGTTGCTACTTCAGAAAAAGAACCAGCAGGTTGATGGATCATTACCCTGATAATATAAGATAATAAAAGGATTCTCTATTTTTCATGATATGAGGGGAAGATACAAAGAAAGATAAAAGAATAACAAGAAAAAAAGATAGAATCGAACAACCGTACGGGCATTATGCATTGCATACGGCTCTACAATAAAATTGACCCTTACCTTCCATAAAATAAAGAAAAAAATAGGATCGATCAGACCCCGATCGGTAAATGATCAACTTACCACCCTTCCTTTCAGAGGAATTCAAAAATACTATGATGGCTCCGTTGCTTTATATATTGATTATATTTTTTTGTCTGTTATTTGTCTGTCATTC